CCCATACCGAAAGCTAACATAATATAACCCAATTGCGACATTGTAGAATAAGCTAAACTTCTCTTAATGTCTATTTGAGCCAGAGCCAAAGTAGCTCCTAAGAGTACTGTTATTATACCTATCAAAGAAATGAGATTCATTACGTAAGGTATAACTGCGAAAAGAGGCAGAAGCCGGCCTACAAGAAAAATGCCCGCTGCTACCATAGTAGCAGCATGTATAAGAGCCGAAATCGGAGTGGGTCCCTCCATGGCATCAGGTAACCATACATGAAGGGGGAATTGTGCCGATTTCGCAATTGCACCGAGGAATAATAGGGCGGCACACAGAGTCAGAAATAAAGAATTTATCCCATGATTCTCAATCAAGTTATTGACTATTTTGAACAAGTCTCGAAATTCGAAACTACCTGTTATCCAATAAAGACCTAAGGTTCCTAATAATAAACCAAAATCCCCTACACGATTAGTTACAAATGCTTTTTGACAAGCATTTGACGCAATTGGTCGCGTGAACCAAAAACCTATTAATAGATAGGAACACATTCCAACTAATTCCCAAAAAATATAAATTTGTATCAAATTAGAACTCGTAACTAATCCCAACATGGAAGCATTGGAAAAACTCATAGAAGCAAAAAATCTCAAATATCCTTGATCATGAGACAGATAATTGTCACTATAAATAAGAACCAAGATTCCAACAGTAGTAATTAATATTGACATAATAGAAGTCAGTGGATCGATCAAGTCGCCAAACTCTAAGGAAAAATCATGATGGATGGTCCAAGACCCTACATATTGATAAATAGAACTCCCGTTTATTTGCTGAATCGCCAGGTCGGCCGAAAAAAGCATAACTATACTTAGTAATAAAACACTAGGAAAAGCCCACATGCGACGCAGATTTTTTGTTGTCGTTGGAACAAGAAGAAGTCCCACTCCTATTGCTAGAGGAACCGGAAGCGGAACGAAAGGTATGATCCATGCATATTGATATGTATGTTCCATAAGAAAATCAAAGTTTTTTCTATTCTTAGTAATTGAATTGTTTCCGATTCACCAGCTCTTATCTCTTTCTTATCTCTTTCGGAAGGAACAATCAAATAAAAAAAGAAAAATAGGAAAGAACTCAAATAGAATTTTCCATTTTCAATCATTCCATTAATTCTTACAAGAATTTCGATTCATAGAACAAGTAAAAAGAATTCTCGTACTTGATTCTGATATGGGTCATAGGATCCATCAATAACTCGACCCAATCAAAAGAATCAAAAGAAGACCTGGGTATTAGTTTATTCGGGATAATTCACTAATTCTGATTGAGTGGAGTAAGCTGCCTAGGCTTCCAGGAAACTCTACGATACCTATTACTTCACTAACTGTCACTGCGCTGCGAATTGAAAGATGAGAATTTGGAGATAGTCTGAAATCCATCTCGGGAATTGCTTTTAACCGAATTAGCGAGTAGATTGTAAATGGCGCCGCGATCTGATCATTACCCGAATGTAAACGGTAGCGCGCCTACTTGTAGAGTTTACTTGTAGAGTTAGTGGTTCAATTGTGTATATCGGGACTTCTCATTCTCCGAACTGTCTTATTCTATAGCTTTCTATATCTATACTCAACGTAAAAAGATTTCTATCATTCTAAAACTTAAAAAAACCACAAGGGGGGAATGTCATGTTAACAATATTTCAACTAGCTCAACTAGCTACTCNNNTGCCCCAAACAACGGAACGGGTCGAACTGCATCCCTCCACATCCACAGGAACAGTCAACTCCCTGCAGTTAACTTGAGACAAAGTTCCATCAACCTGAGGAGACTCCATGAGGACCGGACGGCCCCTTCTTCCGGTTCAGGCAATCGACTGATTGCGCCGGGCGAAGAACAAGATTTCGGGCTTCCGTGGCAGGATCCGCCCGGCATATTATAAGACAAATGTGTTAGCTATTCAGAATTCCCGGTTATTTTGAAAGTTTCCTACTGTCTAGGTAGGGACGGACGGGGAAAAGGGAGGGGGTACGTACCATGTGGGATAATTGGTTGGGAAAAGTGGCCAGCGCCTTTGCAGTGGCTTTTGGAGGGATAACTGGTCTCAATAGGTTCAAGAAACCGGCTCACTGCGCCAGGCGAAGGAGAATCCAGCGCTGCGGGGCAGGACGAGAGCTCCCCGGCGACCCCGGACGAGCTATACTATAGTGGAACTAATGTATTTAGGGGGAATTCGAAAACCTTTCTTACGATATAGATTCGAATGAGGGTTCGGATAGAAAGGTACCAATCAGTAGGAATTCTTCTTTCTTCGGATATTGTATGTTGTAAAAAAGGTTCCCCTAAAAAAGAACCTATCCCATTTTTTACCTAGGAATATTCTATGCGAGGCACGCATATCTCCATTAGTATGTTATCAAGGAAGTATCATCTAGAGAATAAATAGAATAAAATAAAAAGAATAATCCGAACAATACATGTCTTTCACATCCAACTCTAAACAATGAGCAACCTCCTCATTTTTGAATGGCGGTTCCAAAGAAACGTACTTCTCTGTCAAAAAAGCGTATTCGTAAAAATATTTGGAAAAAAAAGGGGTATTGGGCAGCGAGAAAAGCATTTTCATTAGCGAAATCTCTTTCTACCGGGAATTCAAAAAGTTTTTTGTACGACAAAAAAAAGAACCAAGTCTTGGAAGAATCTGAATCAATATGACTCCCTGAATTGTTATGTCTAAAATGAAGGATTCCCATTCACTTTTTTCTTTTCAACGGATCAATACGAGACGGGGCTGGTTATTGCGGTATGCAGAATAAGAAGTCCTCTGCTTACTGTATTCTCCATTTTTTTACGAAGTAGTGAAGGACAAGATACAAAGTTTTCGCTTTCTTTTTAGTAGGTTTTTCTAATTTGTGAGATGGGGGTTGTCATTTTCCTCATCGATTCACTTTTCATAATACACTAACGAAAAGAAAAGTCTTCTTTTTCCTTTAGGAAGGATTTTTGTGGATTATGTATTCCTAATATGTAGTCAAAATAAGGGTCCTATATTTGGGCTGTGGAATCCATCAAGATCTATATCTATATATAGAATATAGATCTTGAGAGCTTTCTTTTCTTTAGAAATATAGAATCTTTTTTTTGAAGTACGCTAAAATTCCGAGAAAGATTGAAACCTTTTAGTTCTATGCCTGGATAGAGGACAGAACTATCTAGTTCCAACTGCTGCATTTCCATGCCAGGCGAAGTGAAACCAATGGAAAGCTCTTTGTGAAAGTGAAACCTAACACCCTACGATCCCACAATACTAATGATTGTTGAATGTTCAATTAGTAATTTAAACGAGTGTTTTTTCATTGATTGTCAGATTCCCTAAAAAAGATTTGATTGAATTGACTCCTTAGAATCTCGACGATTGAATATGGATGGGCTATTATGTTTTCGAGTAAGCCGCTATGGTGAAATCGGTAGACACGCTGCTCTTAGGAAGCAGTGCTAGAGCATCTCGGTTCGAGTCCGAGTGGCGGCATCTTCGAAAAGAGATACAATAAATCATTATAATGAATAATGAATGGAATTCCTTATTTCCATTCCAGTCTTGAAGGATCCCTCTTTTCTTTTTTATTTTAGGATTTTTTTATGATATTCTCGACTTTACAACATATATTCACTCACATTTCTTTTTCGATCGTTTCAATTGTAATTAGTATTTATTTACTAACCTTATTATTAGTCTACGAAACGCTAGGACTCTCTAATTCGTCAGAAAAAGGCATGATAGCTACCTTTTTCTGTATAACAGGATTGTTAGTTACTCGTTGGATTTCTTCGGGACATTTCCCCTTAAGTGATTTATATGAATCAGTAATGTTTCTTTCGTGGGGTTTTTCCATTATTCATATGGTTCCACATTTTAGGAATCAAAAAACCCATTTAAGTGCAATAACCGCGCCAAGTACTATTTTGACTCAAGGCTTTGTTACTTCTGGTCTTTTATCAGAAATGCATCAATCTACAATATTAGTACCTGCTCTCCAATCTCAGTGGTTAATGATGCACGTAAGTATGATGGTATTGAGCTATGCAGCTCTTTTATGCGGCTCGTTATTCTCAGTAGCGCTTCTAGTCATTACATTTCGAACACGCATAGATATTTTTGGCAAAAGAAATCATTTATTAACAGGGTCATTTGTTTTTGATGAGATCCAATACGCAAATGAAAGAGGCAGTGTTTTACGAAACACTTTTTTTCTTTCATTTAGAAATTATCACATGTATCAGTTGATTCAGCAATTGGATCGTTGGAGTTATCGTGTCATTAGTCTAGGGTTTCTCTTTTTAACCATAGGTATTCTTTCGGGCGCGGTATGGGCTAATGAGGCATGGGGGTCATATTGGAATTGGGATCCCAAGGAAACTTGGGCATTTATTACTTGGACCCTATTTGCAATTTATTTACATATGAGAACAAATCAAAATGTTCAAGGCACGAATTCCGCAATTGTGGCTTCTCTTGGATTTCTTATAATTTGGATATGTTATTTTGGGGTCAATCTATTAGGAATAGGATTACATAGTTATGGCTCATTCACATTAACATCAAATTGAAGAAGCGACCCAATCTAGAGGAACATAGTCTGAAGTTTGTGTGAGTTTTTGAGAACCATTTGAATCACTACTGGATGCAAATGGTTCTCAAAAACTCCAAACGTATCTGATTCGAATGGACTTCATTTTCTTTTTCCTTAAGATAAGGAAAAAGAAGACTTCTTTTTTTTCATTGTCCAGCGAATGGTTTTTGAAATCATAGCATTATTTTCTATCTTATTCATGAAAACTATCTTATCTATAAAAGTAATTCGATAGGATAGCTTCTACCTTGTCAACGGATAGTGAGAGAAGGTAATCCGGATAAATACCAATCCCTATTACGGGTAGAAAGATACAGATCGAAACAAAAAGTTCTCGTGGTCCAGAATCCAAAAAAGAAGAGTTTGGGGCGGGAAATTGCTTGTATCCATAGAACATCTGGCGTGACATAGATAATGAATAAATAGGAGTTACTATCATTCCAATTGCCATTACAAAAGTAATGAGTATTTTTGGCATTAAAAGAGATTTTGGACTGGTAATTACTCCAAAAAAGACTACCAATTCGGCAACAAAACCACTCATTCCCGGCAATGCAAGAGAAGCCATCGAGAAGCTACTGAACATTGTAAATATTTTAGGCATTGGGATAGCTATTCCGCCCATTTCGTCGAGATAAACAAGACGTATTCTATCGTAACTCGTTCCTGCCAAGAAAAAAAGCGCACCACCAATAAATCCGTGAGAAATGATTTGTAAAATGGCTCCATTTAGTCCTGTATCGGTTATCGAACCAATTCCTATAATTGTAAAACCCATATGAGATACAGAAGAATAGGCTATTCTCTTTTTTAAATTGCGTTGGCCAGGAGATGTTGAAGCTGCATAGATTATTTGAACTGTACCTATTATCATCAACCAGGGAGAAAATATAGAATGAGCGTGGGGTAAGAATTCCATATTGATCCGAACCAATCCATACGCTCCCATTTTTAATAAGATTCCGGCTAGAAGCATACACGTACTGTAATGTGCCTCCCCATGGGTATCTGGTAACCATGTATGTAAGGGTATAATCGGTGATTTGACAGCATAAGTAATAAGAAATCCAAAATAGAATAGTATTTCCAATGCCACCGGATACGATTGATTCGCTGAGGTTTCAAAATGTAAGGTTGCTTCGTTGGAACTATAGAAACCCATGCCCAGAACTCCCATTAATAGAAAAACAGAACCCCCCGCAGTGTACAAAAGAAACTTTGTAGCTGAGTACAAACGTTTCTTTCCTCCCCACATGGATAGAAGTAGGTAAACAGGAATTAATTCGAACTCCCACATGATAAAAAAAAGTAAAAGATCTCGAGAAGAAAATGATCCTATTTGGCCGCTGTACATTGCTAACATCAGGAAATGGAACAATCGTGAATCCCGAGTCACTGGCCGAGCCGCTAAAGTCGCTAAAGTAGTGATGAATCCCGTCAGTAAAACGGGTCCGATGGAAAGTCCATCGATTCCGAGTCTCCAGTGAAAATCCAAAAAATGGATCCATCTAAAATCCTGTTCTAATTGGATTAAGGGATCGTCAAATTGGAAATGATAACAGAATGCATAGGTCGTTAGAAGTAGGTCTATTGTGCATATAGATAGAGTATACCACCGAATCATCTTATTTCCCCTATGAGGAAAAAAGAAAATGGAAGAACCCGCGGATATCGGCAAAATCACAATTATTGTTAACCAAGGAAAAGAATTCGTGGTAAAGACAAGATACACTTTGACCAAAAAACCCGTGCTCGAAATAATTTGATCGAGTACGGGTTTTTGTCGGTAAGGAGAAAAAAATGGGTTCAAGTAGAGTTTTCTAGAACGTATCAATAAGCTAGCCCCATGCTTCGCGTTGTCTCATGCCATAAATAAACCCGGACACTCAAGAAATCAGTTGGACAAGCGGATTCACACCTCTTACAACCTACACAGTCTTCCGTTCTTGGGGCAGAAGCTATTTGCTTAGCTTTACATCCGTCCCAAGGTATCATTTCTAATACATCTGTGGGGCAGGCTCGCACACATTGAGTACACCCTATACATGTATCATAAATCTTTACTGAATGTGACATGGTATCTATCCACTTTTTGAACGTCATAAATTTTCGATCTAGTAAAATCATAAAGGAATCATATATATATGGTAGACACCAGACGAATCGAGGGTTTACCAGAATCGATTTCGAATCAATCTACTTCTGGATCTGCTCATGATAGCGGTCCAAGATACTTTAATTTATTACGTTTTAGCAAACATGGGCCTATGTTTGTTTCTATCGTACATACCAATTTGAATTGGTGAATATTCTATTCAGTATTTAGATGATTACCGCTATTTATTCAGCAAGTTCGATTGATTGATACGAGTGGATTTTCTGTTACGATGAATTGACGAAACAATAGCAGGTCCAATAGCGGCTTCAGCGCCTGCAATAGCTATCACAAAAATCGCGAAAATGTCTCCTTTTAATTGGCGACTATCAAAGAAATCAGAAAATGTTACGAAATTCAAATTAACCGCATTCAGTATAAGCTCAAGACACATAAGTGCTCTGACCATATTTCGACTTGTGATCAAGCCATAAATACCGATAGAAAATAAATAGGCACTCAAAACAAGCTCATGTTCAAGCATCATTAACCAACCCCTTATCAATCTGGATTTATTTGCTTTCAATAGGAACAAAAACTCCACCTTAATCCATTTTATTGACTAGAATCTCACAAGTGCAGAACAAAGGAAGGTATTGGTACTAGAATAGAGTGAACTAAAACCATTTCTATTTTATACATGAAAAATAGAAAAATGGAATTGAAGTGAAGGAAAATGGGTGTGATAAGAAGGAAGTCTTTTGAGAGGTTTTGAGAGGACAGAACTCTTTCATTCGAACTCCTTCTTTTTATTACTGACGTGCCATAACAATTGCACCTATTAAGGCAACTAAAAGAATTATAGAAATGAGTTCAAAGGGAAGAAAAAAATCTGTTGATAAATGAGTCCCAATTTGTTGACCATTATTTACAAAATCCTGCTCTAAAATCTGGTTTGATCTTGTAGTCCAAATAATACCGTACCATGAAGTATCTGGGACAGTAGTAATTAGTGAAACAAAAAGACTTGTACAAACCAGGGAAGTGACTCCTTCTCCAACGGTCCAAAGACCGAAATCCTTGTAATATTCTGAATCATTCATGAACATCACAGCGAATACGATTAACACATTTATGGCCCCCACGTAAATAAGGAGCTGTGCAGCAGCTACAAAATGGGAATTCGATGGAATATGGAATAGGGATATACAAACCAGAACCAACCCCAAGGAAAAGGCAGAAAAAATGGGATTGGTAAGTAATACCACTCCCAGACCTCCTAATAGAAGAACCGATCCCAAAAATACTAAAAGAAAATCATGTATTGGTCCGCTGAAATCCATTATATGGCAAATAATAGAGAAATAAGCTTAAATGGTTCATGATCTTTTTGACCAGACCGGGAAAAAATAGGTTACCCGACTCTTTTTAGGATATGCTCTGAATGGAATCCAATCCTAGATTGGGGGTTGATATAGAAATTCTCTAGATATATAATAAATATTCTTAATTTAGAGAGATGTAGATTTCGAAAAAATCACGGATAATGTATTTTTGCAAGACATGATTCTGAGCAATGAATCTGACATCAATAGCTAGGACTTTTACTTATTCGCCGAGCAGAATGGAAGATTTGCTCCTTTAGTATTTAGTAATAGTAATCGGAAATTGGAGTAATTGGTAATTGAATCAAGCGGTTTACCCATTTTTTATTTGATTTGAGTCGAAGTCATAATGGTTCGAATTAAGGAATCTCCAATTACTGACATTGGTAACCGACCCAAGGCAATTTGATTATAATTCAATTCGTGACGATTATAAGTAGAAAGTTCATATTCCTCAGTCATTGATAAACAATTTGTTGGACAATACTCGACACAATTACCACAAAATATACATATTCCGAAATCAATACTATAATTAAGTAATCGTTTCTTTCGAATTTCGGGTTCCAATCTCCAATCAACAGTGGGTAGATCTATAGGACATACACGAACACATACTTCACAAGCAATGCATTTATCAAATTCAAAGTGGATTCGACCGCGGAAACGCTCTGATGGAATCCATTTTTGATAGGGATATTGAATAGTTACAGGTAAACGACTCGTATGAGATAAGGTAATTATGAAACTTTGGCCGATATACCTTGCAGCTCTTACGGCTTGGTGACCATAATTCATGAACCCAGTTATCATAGGAAGCATATCGTAAATCTCTATGAATAATTGACATTTTCTTTCTCTTGTTTAAGAAAACTTATGAATCAAAAATACAATGAATGTCTTATGTCTTTACAGCGAAAGGAGTTGGGAAGAAGTTGTCAATAATAGATTCCCGAGGGAAATAGGTAAAAGAAATTTCCACCCAAGATTTAATAATTGGTCCATTCTCATCCTAGGCAAAGTCCATCTTGTTGTGATAGAAATGAACAGGAACAAATAAGCTTTTGCTAATGTAATGAAAATACCAATTGTTGTTCCAAAGACTCCACTCAGTTCATTTATTCGGAAAAAATGAGGAATGAATATGAACGGAATAGAGGGATTCCAACCGCCCAAGTAAAGAACTGTTACAAATAATGAAGAGACTAGTAGATTTAGATAGGAAGCAACGTAAAATAAACCAAATTTGATACCCGAATATTCGGTTTGATAACCTGCTACTAATTCTTCCTCCGCTTCTGGTAAATCAAAGGGTAATCTTTCACATTCGGCTAGGGAAGAAATTAGAAAAACCGTAAATCCTATAGGTTGACGCCACAGATTCCAACCCCAAAAACCATATTTGGACTGTGCCTCAACTATTTCAACTGTACTTGAACTGTTAGATAATCATAGTCGGTGATAACATCACTGCTGCCATCGCTATTGCAGAACCGTACATGAGACTTTCACCTCATACGGCTCCTCGGCGGTCGTCATAAAAAAATCTAAGGACGGGCTCGTTATTCTCTCGATATAGTAGTTGAGTAGATAGAGTAAAGATGGATCGAAGAGTCCCACATTATACCAATCCAATTCTGTCGGCTATAATAACAAAAAGGTGCTTCTGAATTGATCTCACCCTTTCTATTTCTAATGTATATTTCGAATTTCAAAAAATGTAATTTCGCTTAGTTCAGTAATACCTTAATCCTTCAATAAAAAGAAAATACTCATTGTATCAATTTCGACCTTTTTTCGATTACGAAAAAAGATTAGGCATTACATTAGTTCAGGAATCATGATAATAATTCTCTCTGTATGAATATAGATCAAATATTTCGTATTTTTCTTTTCTATTGCATATTTCTTTCGTTCCGGTTCTTCTTTCACATTTCATAGAAAAAGACAAGGAAGCTCTAAAAAAAGGTTACTTCGTTTCTGATAGCCATTTCTTTAACCAATGGGTAGGAGCATACTCAGGATCGGGATCCTGGGGAAGTACTGCTTGATCGTTTCTACTAACTTAAAGACCCCACCCCAATTCCTTTTATGCGGAGAGACCTATTTAGGTAACTTAGATTATCTCCATTACGAATCCATTATGTACCTTAGTATTCCTAACCGCCCACTCATTTTTGCCCAAACCCCGTTATGACAGACAATAGTGAAAACTCCATATAGTTGCTCTTTTCTAATCGCGTCAAACCCTGATTGCTAATCAACTAATCTTGGGGTAATTTATTATGCTTATGGATGCTTAACTCTCGCACATAGGGAATGAGACTTCATCTTTTTACTGCAAATTTATAAGCTGTTTTGTTTCACTCATAGAACTTATCTGATTGAGTTCATTATCCGGAATGATGAATCAAAAAATGAAGATATCTACTCAATCCATTTCACTCCTTTCTTTCCTAGAAATCAAAGAAATAGGTAACAGCTCATGTCCAAACGAATCGCACGTAGAGATATGGATAAAACACATGGAGTTAATGGTATTTCATAACTAATCGATTGAGCAGCAGCTCGTAGACCACCTAAAAAGGAATATTTATTATTCGAACCATATCCTGACATAAGAAGTCCAAAAGGAGCAATACTTGAAACAGCAATCCATAAAAAAACACCTATACTGAGATCTGCTAGAACAAGCCGGTAGCTAAAAGGAATTACTGAATAACTTAGTAAAATGGATATAACTGCTATGGACGGTCCGAGACTAAATAAACGAATATCTCCTCTAGATGGTAGAAGATCCTCTTTAAAAAGGAGTTTTGTCCCATCGGCTAGAGCTTGCAGAATTCCAAAAGGACCTGCGTATTCAGGTCCTATACGTTGTTGTACTCCTGCAGATATTTTTCTTTCTAACCACACAATTATGAATATCCCTATTGTGATTCCAAATAGAGGAATAAAAATAGGTACAAGCAAGCGTGTGAGTCCATACACCTCTTTTAAGGATTCCAATCGAGAAAAAGAATTAATAGCCCGTACTTCCGTTGTATCAATTATCATTTCAACGATCAACTTCTCCCATAATGATATCTATACTCCCTAGTATCGTCATAATATCCGCCAATTTCATTCTTTTAACTAGCTGAGGAAGAATTTGCAAATTGAGAAAACCCGGTGGACGAATTTTCCATCTCCAGGGAAAAAGACTCTGATCCCCTATCAGAAAAATTCCCAATTCTCCCTTTGGAGCCTCCACTCTCATATAAAGCTCTTGTTTCAACAATTCAAAAGCCGGAGATGGTTTTTTACTAATGAATCGATATTCAAAATCATTCCACTCTGAATCCCTTTCTCTGCCAAAGCGCCGGACTTCTAAATTCTCATAGGGCCCCCCAGGAAGTCCTTCTAGAGCTTGTTGAATCATTTTTATGGATTCCATCATTTCACTGATTCGGACGAAATAACGGGCTAATGAATCCCCCTCTTTTTGCCATTGTACTTCCCAATCAAATTCATCATAACACTCATAATGATCAATTTTACGAAGATCCCATTGGAGTCCGGAAGCCCGTAGCATTGGCCCAGATAAACCCCAATTTATGGCTTCCTCCCCACTAACAATGCCCACTCCTTCAACTCGGCCCAAAAAAATAGGATTCCGCGTAATAAGCTTTTGATATTCAGCAATTCCTGTTAAAAAATACTCACAGAAATCCAAACATTTATCTACCCAACCATGAGGTAAATCAGCAGCGATTCCTCCGATACGAAAAAAATTATGCATCAGTCGCATACCTGTGGCAGCTTCGAATAGATCATATATCAATTCTCTCTCTCTGAAAATATAGAAGAAAGGCGTCTGCCCACCAATATCTGCCATAAAAGGGCCGAGCCATAACAGATGAGAAGCTATCCGACTCAATTCCAACATAATGACTCTGATATAGCTAGCTCTTTTAGGTACTTGAATATTTCCCAAACGTTCTGGGGCGTTTACTGTTATTGCCTCTGTAAACATAGTCGCTAAATAATCCCAACGTGTTACATAAGGTAGATATTGTATAATTGTTCGGTTTTCCGCAATTTTTTCCATCCCTCTGTGTAAATAACCCAATATAGGTTCACAGTAAATAACATTTTCACCGTCGAGAGTAATGATGAGGCGAAGAACGCCATGCATTGATGGGTGGTGAGGCCCCATATTGACTATCATGAGGTCTTTTTTTGTAGTCGGTACATTCATATGCGTTTTCCCCGATTCAGGATCAGTATTCTACGAATTGCTGAAAACGAAATAGAGTTCATCAAAACAAAATTCGAGCTCTGAAAAATCAAATAATGCTACAAGGGCTCTTCCAATTAACTTATCACTTAACTTAACGAGTTTTTAACTCCCGAATATCCAACTGATCTATTAATTCTTTATAACGTACTCTATTTTTATTTGACAAATACGTTAGCAACCGTTGACGTTTTCCCAGAGTTTTCTGTAGACCTCTCTGAGATAAATAATCTTTTTTGTGTAATTTCAAATGTGAAGTTACTTTCTTTAGTTTATTGGTGAAACTGAATACTTGAAATTCAACAGACCCCTTGTTTTCTTCTTGCGAAATAACTGAAATGAATGTACTTTTTACCATAAAAAGAGTCCTTCTCCCTCCCCTCCTTATTTTATTTTAAGTTTCTACAGATTACAGATATCGATTTGACCAATCAATAAAAATAATGACACTCATTTTCATTTGGGATACAATACACACTAATGTTGATTTAATTAATTAATAATCAATCCAATTTGAAATTGGATTCGTCTATGCATAGTAACGTATAATTCTCCACCCACAAAACCGCGAAACCCATATCCACAGATCAAGGTTCCACATACATAAGAAAGAGAAAAGCTCTTATGTATGTGTTCGGAGGAAACTGTATCTTGTAACATATTCCACAACTCTATCTAAAGTAACTCTCATAGCCCCATTATTCTATTATGGGAACCTTGAGGAATCAGTCATCCAATTGATTAGATAAGATCAAAAAAAGCATCTGCTTCATCGGATTTCACTATGTAAATTTCCATAAATAGAGATCCTTGTGTTTCGGTTTCAGACATCCGCGGATCGATTTGAAATGGAAACTAGCTCTACTGAAAATGCACTGAATGCATTGATCCACAGCTCACGGTTCCACATACATAAGAAAGAGATCTTATGTATGTGTTCGGAGTAAGCTGTATCTTGTACCCTAATTTCAAAAATGGCTATTGTGATCAAGTGCAGGTCTTGAAAGAACTCGATGGGATTTGCTTCCATCGGATCTAGAGAATCTTGTTCTTTTGAAGATGAAGAGATAAAGAAGCCATTGCAATTGCCGGAACTACTAGGCCCACTAAAGGCACAAAAAGAGAGGGTAAGTTGAAAGTTGTCATAGAAGGAATACCTCGAGTTTCCATTTTTACCTGTTAGAAAGATCTCGTATGATAAGTATATCTATTATCTATTATAAGTAGATAATTCAGTGCCAGAAAAAGTGGACCGATTTACAGTGGCCTTAGCCCGTCCATCACAAATTACTCGTGTCCCGCGTCTTCGTTTCCAGAAGAAATCCGCAGATTTCCGAAATTGGACGCACCGCACTGTCAGGAGTAGTCGTACTACTAGCAGGAGTCCTCGGAACTCTTGAGGAGCTTGCCCGTAACCTACTATTGACGTGTATGCTTCGCAGTCGTAGCGCGTGCTTTTGTTATTGATCTTGTACTTGTATGAACCCTTTATCAAGTAGGCAATCTCGTCCGGGGATAAGAGGGAAACCGATTCCTCAAAATGGGAGGATGATGCTCGGTTTTCCGTATGTCGCATTTGGATTTGAGGATATCTATCCTCAAGGAGCATAAGCTCGAGGAGTCGCATATCAATCTCTGACGCCGCGGTTTCCCGGAACTTACGTTCTCGTTCTACCTCCGGATAGTCAGGGTGGTTTTCTATTTCCACTCCGAGGCTCCGCATGACATCGAATCTCGCCTCGATGAGACGACTTCCCTCATCGCTGCGCTTGATGAGATATTCGATTTCGGCAATCGTCGATTCGATCGATTCGCACTCCAGAATTTTCATGCGAATAGAATCCGGATATTCGATCCGGTTATTCTCTTCGACCCCCTCGAGGAGTGCATTCTCATCGGGGTCATCGGTCTTTGTCTTTTCCTCCAAGAATACACGAGTCCCACTGGAAGTAGGACTGTCGGTAGGTTGTTGAGAGGAGAAGAAGCCCCAAAGGAGAAATCCTCCCCAAGTGCAAAGAGGCAGAGCCAGGCTAATCACAACGACGCGTATCAAATACCCGAACCACGGGTAGGGGTATTTAGGTTTAGGGGTTGTCATAGGATAGGCTCCTTCAACATTGGTTTCTCAATCAAAAAAAGGTGGAATAGAAATGATGGTCTGGCTATCCGTTATTCTGAGTTTCGTTTCGATTCGCCATCCCCAGTATTAGAGTATCATATCCAAATAAACTTGTCAATCGGAAATCTAGCGATAGGCAAGTTGCAACTACCAAATCAAACCAATAATGACTTAATTATTCGATTGAATTACTAGATCGTTCGAATTCCGTTTCCTCAATCGAAAAATGTTTCTAGTAGAGAGTTTTTTCATTATCCCTCAGGCACCGATTACGCGTAGAATTGAAATCCATTGGGGGGTTGGTAGATGTTATTAGACGTTTTTAGATGATATAGATAACCGATCAATACAAAATTGCCGATCATTCCAATTGACTCTCAAGCGCACGGTTCCACATCGAGGAGTTCGTCCGAGGACAAGAGGGAAACTGATTCCTCCAAATGGGAGGATGATGTTCGGTTTTCCATATGTCTCAGTCTGATTTGAGGATATTTATGGATAATATGAGTAGTAGCCTATCAATCTCTGCCGTCGCGGTTTCGCGGAACTGATGTTCTCGTTCGAGCGCCTCATAATCAGGGTGATTTTCGATCTCTGGTTGGCCGACCCCGAAACTTCGCATGACATCGAATCTCGCCTCGATGAGACGAATTACCTCATCGCTGCGCGCGATGAGATCGTCGATTTCGGCAATCCGCGAGTCGATCGATTTGCACTCCTGATATTCGATCTGGTTATGCTCTTTGACCCCCTCGAGGAGGGCATTCTCATGGGGTTCGTCGTTTTCCTCCAAGAATACACTAGTCCCACTGGAAGTAGGGCTGTTGGATGGTCTTGGAGAGGAGAATAAGACCCAAAGGCGAAATCCCACCCAAGTGCAAAGAATCACAACGACTTGTATCAAATACCCGAACCCTTGGTTCGGGTTTTTAGGGTTTGGCATAGGCCTCCTTTTGTGAAATATATATAACAGAGAGAGAGAGAATAGAATTCTTTTTTGATTTGATTTCGGGGTCAGTGGTCTGGCTATCCGTTATTCTGAGTTTCATTTTGATTCGCCAGACCGAGTATTAGAGTAGCGTATCAAAATAGACTTGTCAAGCATAAATCTAGCGTAAGAAGAGATCTTATGTATGTGTTTGGAGGAAGCTGTATCTTGTACCCTAATTTCGAGCTATTGTGATCAAGTGCAGGTCTAGGTCTTGAAAGAAATCGAATCATAGATTTCTTGTCAAGGGTTGCTACCACCAAAACGGAATCAACCCATAATACTCACAGAGGAGAAGATCGCCCAGCTTTTCCTTTCATGGATCAAATCAGGTTTGATCTTCGTCTTGGAGCTTTCCTTTTGCACTTTCCAAAAGGGAAATCTTGAAGTACAAGCGTGGAATTTCTTTGGATAGCATGACAATGAGTGTTTATGGTTTCGTCTAACCACCCACGCAGTTGTGCGTTCTTTGGACCATTTTGANNNGTTGCAAAGTTCGGACTTCGTCCGAGCACAAGAGGGAAACCGGTTCCTCCAAATGGGAGGATGATGCTCGGGGTTCCCTATCTTCCATTTGGATCTCCGGATATTTCGCGAGAATATCCAGGAGTAATCCATCAATTTCGCCGTTCAAGGTTTCGCGTATGTCACGTTCTCGTTCAAGCCCCATGATTCCGCTTGATCCCCTCGAGTTTCCATTTTTACCTGTTAGAAAGATATCTTATGATAAGTATAAGTATATCATCAACCAATTCTCAAGCGTGGATACATCTGTATCCTTAACATACTGAAACGGCTACCATTACTAGTATCAAACCAATAGCGATTCATACAAGCTAAATCTTCTAATCGGTAATTTGGCCAAAGAAAAACTTTCAATTTAATGAATTGAGTTGTATCTATATCAAGATGCTTACTATTAGTTAAAAGTGGACTACAGTTCCTTACGTTGTTCTCGTTGCAAAATACTTTCTTTTTACCCACAACATCTGGATTTCCCTTCCCGGAATTTAAACAAATTAGAATTCGCAATTCTCTACGACGTCTAGGAGATGAAATGTTTTCAGGAACAAGCAAATCAGAACGATTTTCATCTATATTACCAACCATCTTTTCCTGTTTTGTTTTTGTAATGAATTCAGAAAAATCATTCCTATCAACATTTTGTTTTTCTTGGCATTTTCGATTCGTTTTTCTATTAATAGTAATTGGGTGTTTATTCTTATAGATCAGTGAAATAGCTATGGTTTGATACATAATTAATGGACCATCCCATTTTCTAGGTATACGAACTAGTTTGATTAGTATTTCTCCACTGTTTAATGCTTTAGGAAATAGAATTGGAGGTGCAGGTTCACTTTCCAGAGTAAGCTTAAGTTCACTTTCCAGAGTAGGTTTAAGTTCACTTTCCAGAGTAGGTTTAAGTTCACTTTCCAGAGTAGGTTTAAGTTCACTTTCCAGAGTAGGTTTAAGTGCACTTTCCAGAGTAGGTTTAAGTTCACTTTCCAGAGTAGGTTTAAGTGCACTTTCCAGAGTAGGTTTAAGTTCACTTTCCAGAGTAGGTTTAAGTTCACTTTCCAGAGTAGGTTTAAGTTCACTTTCCAGAGTCAGTTCAGGTTCACTTTCCAGAGTCAGTTCAGATTCACTTTCCAGAGTCAGTTTAGGTTTCTGATACTTTAGAATCGACAGAGGCATTTCTTTTCTTCGAAAAAAGGATATAGCCAGTTCCCTTGGATCTCTCATCCTAAGCAGGAAACTAGAGATATTGATAACAGTGATTACATTTTCCTCAAAACGATTGGTCCATGTCAACTGAAAACCCACGTAACTTTTCTTTTGCAGGAAGATGTCTAGGTCGGTTAGTGGTTTCCACTTCTTCTTCCCTTGCTTTTTCTTCTTTTTATCTTTTTCAATGTCTGATGCGCCAGACTCTTGTTTAACATCTTGTTGTTGATTTGGTTGATTAGTCTTCCCTTGGTTTGGTTGATTAGGCTTCCCTTGGGTTGGTCGATTTAATCTAGGATTTTCTTGGCCAGGCGATTTTTTTTCTTCTTGATTCTCTAATTCAAGATCCTTTTTTTCTTTTTCTTTTTTTTCTTTGGTATTTTTTTTTTCACGACTATCACGAATGTTTTGATTGTTATTAAACTCGAAAATAAGTAATTTGATTGGTATGATCCACGGGTTCATCCTATATTTTTCATAAATCGATTTCTTACTGCGCTGAGTTTGAGTTAGTCTTGCTTTATTCATTCCCATCCAGTCAAAAGGATGGTTTTTTATTTTATTTTGGGATTCATTTTGGTTTTGGGATTCATTTTGGTTTTGGGATTCATCTTTGTTTTGGGATTCATTTTGGTTTTGGGATGACTTGACTTGTTTATGAATCGCATAATAAAAAAGATCTTTTTTATCAATTGTATTAATTATTGGAGAATAATGAGTCGCAATCTTCGTTTTTTTATTGATCCAGGTCTCAATATGTCTCGTCTTTAGAAAACAGATGATTTGCCAATCCAAATATTTTCTATCCGAATTTTTTCTACTATATCTCCGGATAGAAAAAAAATCAGGTTTATACGTGATGTACTTCGAGGAAATCCCGTGACTTTCATTTCCTTGTAATGGCAATCCATAAATAGAAAAATCCTTTCGTTCTCCATAATTAATATATTTATGTGATAAAAGATTGTATTTGTAATGTTTTTTTAATTTCTCGGTTTTTGTTTTAACCGATAATGAAGCTCTTTTTTTTTTTTGTTTCTCAAAAAGAATTAATTGGTTTTTTTCATATGAATCCAAACTTGGTGTATCTAGATTTTGAATCTTACGACTTTGATTGATCCGATTTCGCCACTTTTGGGACATAAATTTAGACAAGCTAGTCTGAGATAAATCATATTGATAGTGGCTACTTAACCAGTTTTTCCATTCAGTCAGTTCTGCATTTCCATGTTCTTTATGCTTTGATTCGAAATGAAATATTCCTTGTGTTCCAAAAAAATTCTTTATTCTCTCTTTAAGAAAAACAGATGTTCGAGAATATTGAAGGACAAATTTCAAGGGATATTTGTAAATACCCGGTCTTTGTGATAATTTGTAAAATACATATGCTTGTGACAAGGAAACTATCTCACAAAAAGTCTTTGAATTTTTATTACCAATATTAGAGAACTTCTTTTTTATAGTCAAAATCCAATGAATTGGATTTTCATCAATTCCTTCGTGATTTGTTTGCTTAAAGTAACTGTATGTATTTTGCTTAAAGTAACTGTATGTATCAAGAATTCTTTTTTTGAATTGAAGTAATTCAAGACATATTTCGACAATATGGTTCGAAATATGAATGAGAATTTGAGAAAAAATACTTTCAATGAACAATACCAAAAAAACGCGACCTTTCCTTATTAATCTCATATTTCTTCTTTTTACTATTTGCCAAAGGTTTTTTGAGGAGTCTACTCTTTTCTTAGCAAAACTCGCCTCGCTAGGACTAATATTTCTATCGGGTATTAAAAATTTGGTTTTCTTGTCGTTTGTTATTTTTTCAATTTGATTTCTAATTGTACTTGTCCTATCAGACAGATCCTTTATTTTTTGTTCTGTAAGTGAAGATTTTGTCCAAGCCATCGATTGAATTCGACTAGACGATTCATCAAAAATCTGATTCCTTATTAGAAAATTTGTATTTTTTTGAGTTTCATTCAATTCATACCCTTCCCCCACTCCAAATTTGTTATTTAGATTTCCTTTTTCAAGTTGTTTGATTTTGATAAACGGATCTAGAATCCATTTTGCCTTTTTTGTTAACAATTGAAAACTTTTTTTTTTCGCTTCTCTAATTCGTTTTTCAAATTCTTTATAAATAGGTTCAAGAGGATGAGGTTCTTCTCGGGTAGCACCAAACGGCCTTTCCGTTTCCATTCCCCAGGTTGTTAAAAAAGAAGATTTTTCTTTTTTTCTTTTCTTTTGCATTGGCTCTTTCCGTTTCTGATGGGGTCCTAGTTGAAAACTGTACCGAAGACGGAAAGGGAAGAGGATTCTTATCTGCATACCGTCTGTTAACCAATTTTGCGGAAATTCTGTTTCGGATATTGTAACACCATTGTGAGTACATTTAACATGAATTTCTCTGCCCCACGCCTTCCAATCTTCGTCCCAATCTTTGTACCACTCGGGGAATTGTTGGGGGAATTGAAATGGAAATAATACAAAAAGGCTAAAGTTTTTGGCTAGAATCAATGAGGGTAATACAATATATTTTCTAAGAATTGAGTGAGCTAGTAATAAATACCCCCTTACTGCGTGCGCATACGGAGTCCTATCCCATAGTTCTGCTATTTCTAGTCGCTCCTCCTCCGCGTTCTCCCTTTTTTCAGCTTCGGCCTCTGGCCCGTCCTCCCTTTCTTGTGCTTCGCCCCCCCTTTCTTGCGTCTTGTCCTCTCCTTTTTGTGCCTCGTCTTCCTCGTACTCCCAAATTTGCACTTCCGCGCCTTTTCCTATCCAATTCCGAAAGATCCTAAAGATTGGATTCAAAATTTTCAGCATTGGGGAGAAAATGGTGTCTATTCTGTCCAAAAAAAGTGGGGAATGCAGATTTGTTTGAAATAGTTTCCAAGCAACTGTTTTACGTCTTTGAGCGCGTACGGAGCCTTTGATTAAATCTCGATTAAAATCCGATTGTTTCGAATAACGTATTAAAATATCCGTAGTATCCTGATCCTTCTCATCATATTCCTCTGCCTCCCCCCGCTTCGTATAATAATCCTTCCAATCAAAAATAAATATATTTTTGAAGGTTCTTGAAATAATCTGAGACCAGTCTGGGTCTTCTTCCTCCAGGTTCATTTCCGTCGAATCGTCAAGCAATTGATATGTCCATCGAGGCACTTTTTTCACAATTTCGTTTAGGTCAAGTCGCTCCTTTTTTATGGTTTTTTGAATTGTTTGGTCCTTTGGTTCAGTTGTACTTGCACCGAATAAATATTGCACTTGATTTTCCGAATCCATTTTTCCTTGGTCTGAAAATACTGATTGTGCCTCAAATGTATCTAGTTTTTGTTCAAATTCTTGGTAATCGTGGAAAAGGGTACCATGAAACTTGTTTATCCACATTTTTTCGTTAGAATCCCCCGCAGGGGTAATTAAATAATCATTTTCCTTCTTATTTTCCTTTTTCTTCTTATTTGCCTTTTCCTTCTCATTTTCCTTTTTCTTCTTATTTGCCTTTTCCTTCTCATTTTCCTTCTTAACGCTTGGGGGTAATTTGGAGGTTGTTCCGCGAAAGGGCCCATTCAAAAAAGAATCGTACCTTTTAGGCAAGCATTCTTGTGCAGTCTCATCATTACATAATCGAGTCCTTTTTTCGAGTACATCCAAATCAAGAGATCCCCTTTTTAGAGCGTCAATTCGATGGAAAAGGTCGTTGCTCAGGCTAGCTCTTTTTTGTTCATTGGTATAAATCCAATGATTATCCAATTCCTCAGAGGGGAGTTTTTCTGGTAGGTACAAAAACCCCTTTCTTTCTATCATTTCAAAAAAGGTTGACAAACTTGGTGGATATGTAAAAGAGATTCTTTGTTTTCCATCACTTCGGCATGTATAAAAAAAATAGTCTGACATTTCAGTTCTTAGAGCCTTTTGAAATCCATCCGTTTTTATATATCGCAATGGTCGATTCCATCGGTTATAGTCGAAAAGAAAAGTTACAAGAGCCATTTCTGAACGGAAGAAGTCTTTCTTTTCTTTCAGTTTTTCATCTAGGTTGTTCGAATCTTCCGAAAAAAGGGAAAGGTCTGCCTCGGCAGATCTTTCTTGCCCCTGTTTGGAAGTTGTGTCTATTTCTATATCTGTTGCGTCCGCACTTTGGCCTCTTTCTGAGGTTTTTTTTTTTTTCTTTTTTTTATCCTCGGTCCTATTAAGTGACGGAATTCTGCCTAAATAGTAGACACAGGAGAGAAATAATAGAATGGTGAAGATTCGCTCCAGAGAATGTCGAAAGTCTGCCATACGGTACCTATTCAATCTAATAGAACGATTTTGTCGTATCCAGAACAATATCAACTCAAAACCTTTCATGCACAAAATGTGACCAATGAACCAACCAACAAAACTACTTGTTAAAAATAACATCTTGTTGTTGCATCGAAACATATAAATACTGATTACTCGGGGTAAGGTCGAACTCGGCAAAACAAAATGGTTGAATAGTGGAAAAATGATATTAGTAAGGAATACATATTGAGTGTATAAATTACGCATTGCATTTCTAGTGGTCGCTACCGAATCAAAAAATTCTTTGTCATTGCGCCAAAAGAAATAAACCAAAAAATAGAGTAGACTTAGGATAGTTATTGTATGAGGTGTACCCAATGCTAGATGGAGAGGTGCATAATAGATCGATATGAACATGATGAGCTGCCCCATCAGAAAACCAGTTGTTGCGGATACATCCTTCTCGCTTCCTTCTTCCATAACCCGAGCTCGGAGAAGCAAGAGATATGAGGGCCCTATGGTCCCTGCAGTCAGAAATCCATAAAAGAGTCCGGCCACAACAACAGAATTGCTTATCTGCATACATAACCGGGCTAGAGTAGCTAGTTGAAATATTGTTAACATGACATTCCCCCCTTGTGGTTTTTTTAAGTTTTAGAATGATAGAAATCTTTTTACGTTGAGTATAGATATAGAAAGCTATAGAATAAGACAAGAATTTTCTCTCNNNTCAAAATGGTCCAAAGAACGCACAACTGCGTGGGTGGTTAGACGAAACCATAAACACTCATTGTCATGCTATCCAAAGAAATTCCACGCTTGTACTTCAAGATTTCCCTTTTGGAAAGTGCAAAAGGAAAGCTCCAAGACGAAGATCAAACCTGATTTGATCCATGAAAGGAAAAGCTGGGCGATCTTCTCCTCTGTGAGTATTATGGGTTGATTCCGTTTTGGTGGTAGCAACCCTTGACAAGAAATCTATGATTCGATTTCTTTCAAGACCTAGACCTGCACTTGATCACAATAGCTCGAAATTAGGGTACAAGATACAGCTTCCTCCAAACACATACATAAGATCTCTTCTTACGCTAGATTTATGCTTGACAAGTCTATTTTGATACGCTACTCTAATACTCGGTCTGGCGAATCAAAATGAAACTCAGAATAACGGATAGCCAGACCACTGACCCCGAAATCAAATCAAAAAAGAATTCTATTCTCTCTCTCTCTGTTATATATATTTCACAAAAGGAGGCCTATGCCAAACCCTAAAAACCCGAACCAAGGGTTCGGGTATTTGATACAAGTCGTTGTGATTCTTTGCACTTGGGTGGGATTTCGCCTTTGGGTCTTATTCTCCTCTCCAAGACCATCCAACAGCCCTACTTCCAGTGGGACTAGTGTATTCTTGGAGGAAAACGACGAACCCCATGAGAATGCCCTCCTCGAGGGGGTCAAAGAGCATAACCAGATCGAATATCAGGAGTGCAAATCGATCGACTCGCGGATTGCCGAAATCGACGATCTCATCGCGCGCAGCGATGAGGTAATTCGTCTCATCGAGGCGAGATTCGATGTCATGCGAAGTTTCGGGGTCGGCCAACCAGAGATCGAAAATCACCCTGATTATGAGGCGCTCGAACGAGAACATCAGTTCCGCGAAACCGCGACGGCAGAGATTGATAGGCTACTACTCATATTATCCATAAATATCCTCAAATCAGACTGAGACATATGGAAAACCGAACATCATCCTCCCATTTGGAGGAATCAGTTTCCCTCTTGTCCTCGGACGAACTCCTCGATGTGGAACCGTGCGCTTGAGAGTCAATTGGAATGATCGGCAATTTTGTATTGATCGGTTATCTATATCATCTAAAAACGTCTAATAACATCTACCAACCCCCCAATGGATTTCAATTCTACGCGTAATCGGTGCCTGAGGGATAATGAAAAAACTCTCTACTAGAAACATTTTTCGATTGAGGAAACGGAATTCGAACGATCTAGTAATTCAATCGAATAATTAAGTCATTATTGGTTTGATTTGGTAGTTGCAACTTGCCTATCGCTAGATTTCCGATTGACAAGTTTATTTGGATATGATACTCTAATACTGGGGATGGCGAATCGAAACGAAACTCAGAATAACGGATAGCCAGACCATCATTTCTATTCCACCTTTTTTTGATTGAGAAACCAATGTTGAAGGAGCCTATCCTATGACAACCCCTAAACCTAAATACCCCTACCCGTGGTTCGGGTATTTGATACGCGTCGTTGTGATTAGCCTGGCTCTGCCTCTTTGCACTTGGGGAGGATTTCTCCTTTGGGGCTTCTTCTCCTCTCAACAACCTACCGACAGTCCTACTTCCAGTGGGACTCGTGTATTCTTGGAGGAAAAGACAAAGACCGATGACCCCGATGAGAATGCACTCCTCGAGGGGGTCGAAGAGAATAACCGGATCGAATATCCGGATTCTATTCGCATGAAAATTCTGGAGTGCGAATCGATCGAATCGACGATTGCCGAAATCGAATATCTCATCAAGCGCAGCGATGAGGGAAGTCGTCTCATCGAGGCGAGATTCGATGTCATGCGGAGCCTCGGAGTGGAAATAGAAAACCACCCTGACTATCCGGAGGTAGAACGAGAACGTAAGTTCCGGGAAACCGCGGCGTCAGAGATTGATATGCGACTCCTCGAGCTTATGCTCCTTGAGGATAGATATCCTCAAATCCAAATGCGACATACGGAAAACCGAGCATCATCCTCCCATTTTGAGGAATCGGTTTCCCTCTTATCCCCGGACGAGATTGCCTACTTGATAAAGGGTTCATACAAGTACAAGATCAATAACAAAAGCACGCGCTACGACTGCGAAGCATACACGTCAATAGTAGGTTACGGGCAAGCTCCTCAAGAGTTCCGAGGACTCCTGCTAGTAGTACGACTACTCCTGACAGTGCGGTGCGTCCAATTTCGGAAATCTGCGGATTTCTTCTGGAAACGAAGACGCGGGACACGAGTAATTTGTGATGGACGGGCTAAGGCCACTGTAAATCGGTCCACTTTTTCTGGCACTGAATTATCTACTTATAATAGATAATAGATATACTTATCATACGAGATCTTTCTAACAGGTAAAAATGGAAACTCGAGGTATTCCTTCTATGACAACTTTCAACTTACCCTCTCTTTTTGTGCCTTTAGTGGGCCTAGTAGTTCCGGCAATTGCAATGGCTTCTTTATCTCTTCATCTTCAAAAGAACAAGATTCTCTAGATCCGATGGAAGCAAATCCCATCGAGTTCTTTCAAGACCTGCACTTGATCACAATAGCCATTTTTGAAATTAGGGTACAAGATACAGCTTACTCCGAACACATACATAAGATCTCTTTCTTATGTATGTGGAACCGTGAGCTGTGGATCAATGCATTCAGTGCATTTTCAGTAGAGCTAGTTTCCATTTCAAATCGATCCGCGGATGTCTGAAACCGAAACACAAGGATCTCTATTTATGGAAATTTACATAGTGAAATCCGATGAAGCAGATGCTTTTTTTGATCTTATCTAATCAATTGGATGACTGATTCCTCAAGGTTCCCATAATAGAATAATGGGGCTATGAGAGTTACTTTAGATAGAGTTGTGGAATATGTTACAAGATACAGTTTCCTCCGAACACATACATAAGAGCTTTTCTCTTTCTTATGTATGTGGAACCTTGATCTGTGGATATGGGTTTCGCGGTTTTGTGGGTGGAGAATTATACGTTACTATGCATAGACGAATCCAATTTCAAATTGGATTGATTATTAATTAATTAAATCAACATTAGTGTGTATTGTATCCCAAATGAAAATGAGTGTCATTATTTTTATTGATTGGTCAAATCGATATCTGTAATCTGTAGAAACTTAAAATAAAATAAGGAGGGGAGGGAGAAGGACTCTTTTTATGGTAAAAAGTACATTCATTTCAGTTATTTCGCAAGAAGAAAACAAGGGGTCTGTTGAATTTCAAGTATTCAGTTTCACCAATAAACTAAAGAAAGTAACTTCACATTTGAAATTACACAAAAAAGATTATTTATCTCAGAGAGGTCTACAGAAAACTCTGGGAAAACGTCAACGGTTGCTAACGTATTTGTCAAATAAAAATAGAGTACGTTATAAAGAATTAATAGATCAGTTGGATATTCGGGAGTTAAAAACTCGTTAAGTTAAGTGATAAGTTAATTGGAAGAGCCCTTGTAGCATTATTTGATTTTTCAGAGCTCGAATTTTGTTTTGATGAACTCTATTTCGTTTTCAGCAATTCGTAGAATACTGATCCTGAATCGGGGAAAACGCATATGAATGTACCGACTACAAAAAAAGACCTCATGATAGTCAATATGGGGCCTCACCACCCATCAATGCATGGCGTTCTTCGCCTCATCATTACTCTCGACGGTGAAAATGTTATTTACTGTGAACCTATATTGGGTTATTTACACAGAGGGATGGAAAAAATTGCGGAAAACCGAACAATTATACAATATCTACCTTATGTAACACGTTGGGATTATTTAGCGACTATGTTTACAGAGGCAATAACAGTAAACGCCCCAGAACGTTTGGGAAATATTCAAGTACCTAAAAGAGCTAGCTATATCAGAGTCATTATGTTGGAATTGAGTCGGATAGCTTCTCATCTGTTATGGCTCGGCCCTTTTATGGCAGATATTGGTGGGCAGACGCCTTTCTTCTATATTTTCAGAGAGAGAGAATTGATATATGATCTATTCGAAGCTGCCACAGGTATGCGACTGATGCATAATTTTTTTCGTATCGGAGGAATCGCTGCTGATTTACCTCATGGTTGGGTAGATAAATGTTTGGATTTCTGTGAGTATTTTTTAACAGGAATTGCTGAATATCAAAAGCTTATTACGCGGAATCCTATTTTTTTGGGCCGAGTTGAAGGAGTGGGCATTGTTAGTGGGGAGGAAGCCATAAATTGGGGTTTATCTGGGCCAATGCTACGGGCTTCCGGACTCCAATGGGATCTTCGTAAAATTGATCATTATGAGTGTTATGATGAATTTGATTGGGAAGTACAATGGCAAAAAGAGGGGGATTCATTAGCCCGTTATTTCGTCCGAATCAGTGAAATGATGGAATCCATAAAAATGATTCAACAAGCTCTAGAAGGACTTCCTGGGGGGCCCTATGAGAATTTAGAAGTCCGGCGCTTTGGCAGAGAAAGGGATTCAGAGTGGAATGATTTTGAATATCGATTCATTAGTAAAAAACCATCTCCGGCTTTTGAATTGTTGAAACAAGAGCTTTATATGAGAGTGGAGGCTCCAAAGGGAGAATTGGGAATTTTTCTGATAGGGGATCAGAGTCTTTTTCCCTGGAGATGGAAAATTCGTCCACCGGGTTTTCTCAATTTGCAAATTCTTCCTCAGCTAGTTAAAAGAATGAAATTGGCGGATATTATGACGATACTAGGGAGTATAGATATCATTATGGGAGAAGTTGATCGTTGAAATGATAATTGATACAACGGAAGTACGGGCTATTAATTCTTTTTCTCGATTGGAATCCTTAAAAGAGGTGTATGGACTCACACGCTTGCTTGTACCTATTTTTATTCCTCTATTTGGAATCACAATAGGGATATTCATAATTGTGTGGTTAGAAAGAAAAATATCTGCAGGAGTACAACAACGTATAGGACCTGAATACGCAGGTCCTTTTGGAATTCTGCAAGCTCTAGCCGATGGGACAAAACTCCTTTTTAAAGAGGATCTTCTACCATCTAGAGGAGATATTCGTTTATTTAGTCTCGGACCGTCCATAGCAGTTATATCCATTTTACTAAGTTATTCAGTAATTCCTTTTAGCTACCGGCTTGTTCTAGCAGATCTCAGTATAGGTGTTTTTTTATGGATTGCTGTTTCAAGTATTGCTCCTTTTGGACTTCTTATGTCAGGATATGGTTCGAATAATAAATATTCCTTTTTAGGTGGTCTACGAGCTGCTGCTCAATCGATTAGTTATGAAATACCATTAACTCCATGTGTTTTATCCATATCTCTACGTGCGATTCGTTTGGACATGAGCTGTTACCTATTTCTTTGATTTCTAGGAAAGAAAGGAGTGAAATGGATTGAGTAGATATCTTCATTTTTTGATTCATCATTCCGGATAATGAACTCAATCAGATAAGTTCTATGAGTGAAACAAAACAGCTTATAAATTTGCAGTAAAAAGATGAAGTCTCATTCCCTATGTGCGAGAGTTAAGCATCCATAAGCATAATAAATTACCCCAAGATTAGTTGATTAGCAATCAGGGTTTGACGCGATTAGAAAAGAGCAACTATATGGAGTTTTCACTATTGTCTGTCATAACGGGGTTTGGGCAAAAATGAGTGGGCGGTTAGGAATACTAAGGTACATAATGGATTCGTAATGGAGATAATCTAAGTTACCTAAATAGGTCTCTCCGCATAAAAGGAATTGGGGTGGGGTCTTTAAGTTAGTAGAAACGATCAAGCAGTACTTCCCCAGGATCCCGATCCTGAGTATGCTCCTACCCATTGGTTAAAGAAATGGCTATCAGAAACGAAGTAACCTTTTTTTAGAGCTTCCTTGTCTTTTTCTATGAAATGTGAAAGAAGAACCGGAACGAAAGAAATATGCAATAGAAAAGAAAAATACGAAATATTTGATCTATATTCATACAGAGAGAATTATTATCATGATTCCTGAACTAATGTAATGCCTAATCTTTTTTCGTAATCGAAAAAAGGTCGAAATTGATACAATGAGTATTTTCTTTTTATTGAAGGATTAAGGTATTACTGAACTAAGCGAAATTACATTTTTTGAAATTCGAAATATACATTAGAAATAGAAAGGGTGAGATCAATTCAGAAGCACCTTTTTGTTATTATAGCCGACAGAATTGGATTGGTATAATGTGGGACTCTTCGATCCATCTTTACTCTATCTACTCAACTACTATATCGAGAGAATAACGAGCCCGTCCTTAGATTTTTTTATGACGACCGCCGAGGAGCCGTATGAGGTGAAAGTCTCATGTACGGTTCTGCAATAGCGATGGCAGCAGTGATGTTATCACCGACTATGATTATCTAACAGTTCAAGTACAGTTGAAATAGTTGAGGCACAGTCCAAATATGGTTTTTGGGGTTGGAATCTGTGGCGTCAACCTATAGGATTTACGGTTTTTCTAATTTCTTCCCTAGCCGAATGTGAAAGATTACCCTTTGATTTACCAGAAGCGGAGGAAGAATTAGTAGCAGGTTATCAAACCGAATATTCGGGTATCAAATTTGGTTTATTTTACGTTGCTTCCTATCTAAATCTACTAGTCTCTTCATTATTTGTAACAGTTCTTTACTTGGGCGGTTGGAATCCCTCTATTCCGTTCATATTCATTCCTCATTTTTTCCGAATAAATGAACTGAGTGGAGTCTTTGGAACAACAATTGGTATTTTCATTACATTAGCAAAAGCTTATTTGTTCCTGTTCATTTCTATCACAACAAGATGGACTTTGCCTAGGATGAGAATGGACCAATTATTAAATCTTGGGTGGAAATTTCTTTTACCTATTTCCCTCGGGAATCTATTATTGACAACTTCTTCCCAACTCCTTTCGCTGTAAAGACATAAGACATTCATTGTATTTTTGATTCATAAGTTTTCTTAAACAAGAGAAAGAAAATGTCAATTATTCATAGAGATTTACGATATGCTTCCTATGATAACTGGGTTCATGAATTATGGTCACCAAGCCGTAAGAGCTGCAAGGTATATCGGCCAAAGTTTCATAATTACCTTATCTCATACGAGTCGTTTACCTGTAACTATTCAATATCCCTATCAAAAATGGATTCCATCAGAGCGTTTCCGCGGTCGAATCCACTTTGAATTTGATAAATGCATTGCTTGTGAAGTATGTGTTCGTGTATGTCCTATAGATCTACCCACTGTTGATTGGAGATTGGAACCCGAAATTCGAAAGAAACGATTACTTAATTATAGTATTGATTTCGGAATATGTATATTTTGTGGTAATTGTGTCGAGTATTGTCCAACAAATTGTTTATCAATGACTGAGGAATATGAACTTTCTACTTATAATCGTCACGAATTGAATTATAATCAAATTGCCTTGGGTCGGTTACCAATGTCAGTAATTGGAGATTCCTTAATTCGAACCATTATGACTTCGACTCAAATCAAATAAAAAATGGGTAAACCGCTTGATTCAATTACCAATTACTCCAATTTCCGATTACTATTACTAAATACTAAAGGAGCAAATCTTCCATTCTGCTCGGCGAATAAGTAAAAGTCCTAGCTATTGATGTCAGATTCATTGCTCAGAATCATGTCTTGCAAAAATACATTATCCGTGATTTTTTCGAAATCTACATCTCTCTAAATTAAGAATATTTATTATATATCTAGAGAATTTCTATATCAACCCCCAATCTAGGATTGGATTCCATTCAGAGCATATCCTAAAAAGAGTCGGGTAACCTATTTTTTCCCGGTCTGGTCAAAAAGATCATGAACCATTTAAGCTTATTTCTCTATTATTTGCCATATAATGGATTTCAGCGGACCAATACATGATTTTCTTTTAGTATTTTTGGGATCGGTTCTTCTATTAGGAGGTCTGGGAGTGGTATTACTTACCAATCCCATTTTTTCTGCCTTTTCCTTGGGGTTGGTTCTGGTTTGTATATCCCTATTCCATATTCCATCGAATTCCCATTTTGTAGCTGCTGCACAGCTCCTTATTTACGTGGGGGCCATAAATGTGTTAATCGTATTCGCTGTGATGTTCATGAATGATTCAGAATATTACAAGGATTTCGGTCTTTGGACCGTTGGAGAAGGAGTCACTTCCCTGGTTTGTACAAGTCTTTTTGTTTCACTAATTACTACTGTCCCAGATACTTCATGGTACGGTATTATTTGGACTACAAGATCAAACCAGATTTTAGAGCAGGATTTTGTAAATAATGGTCAACAAATTGGGACTCATTTATCAACAGATTTTTTTCTTCCCTTTGAACTCATTTCTATAATTCTTTTAGTTGCCTTAATAGGTGCAATTGTTATGGCACGTCAGTAATAAAAAGAAGGAGTTCGAATGAAAGAGTTCTGTCCTCTCAAAACCTCTCAAAAGACTTCCTTCTTATCACACCCATTTTCCTTCACTTCAATTCCATTTTTCTATTTTTCATGTATAAAATAGAAATGGTTTTAGTTCACTCTATTCTAGTACCAATACCTTCCTTTGTTCTGCACTTGTGAGATTCTAGTCAATAAAATGGATTAAGGTGGAGTTTTTGTTCCTATTGAAAGCAAATAAATCCAGATTGATAAGGGGTTGGTTAATGATGCTTGAACATGAGCTTGTTTTGAGTGCCTATTTATTTTCTATCGGTATTTATGGCTTGATCACAAGTCGAAATATGGTCAGAGCACTTATGTGTCTTGAGCTTATACTGAATGCGGTTAATTTGAATTTCGTAACATTTTCTGATTTCTTTGATAGTCGCCAATTAAAAGGAGACATTTTCGCGATTTTTGTGATAGCTATTGCAGGCGCTGAAGCCGCTATTGGACCTGCTATTGTTTCGTCAATTCATCGTAACAGAAAATCCACTCGTATCAATCAATCGAACTTGCTGAATAAATAGCGGTAATCATCTAAATACTGAATAGAATATTCACCAATTCAAATTGGTATGTACGATAGAAACAAACATAGGCCCATGTTTGCTAAAACGTAATAAATTAAAGTATCTTGGACCGCTATCATGAGCAGATCCAGAAGTAGATTGATTCGAAATCGATTCTGGTAAACCCTCGATTCGTCTGGTGTCTACCATATATATATGATTCCTTTATGATTTTACTAGATCGAAAATTTATGACGTTCAAAAAGTGGATAGATACCATGTCACATTCAGTAAAGATTTATGATACATGTATAGGGTGTACTCAATGTGTGCGAGCCTGCCCCACAGATGTATTAGAAATGATACCTTGGGACGGATGTAAAGCTAAGCAAATAGCTTCTGCCCCAAGAACGGAAGACTGTGTAGGTTGTAAGAGGTGTGAATCCGCTTGTCCAACTGATTTCTTGAGTGTCCGGGTTTATTTATGGCATGAGACAACGCGAAGCATGGGGCTAGCTTATTGATACGTTCTAGAAAACTCTACTTGAACCCATTTTTTTCTCCTTACCGACAAAAACCCGTACTCGATCAAATTATTTCGAGCACGGGTTTTTTGGTCAAAGTGTATCTTGTCTTTACCACGAATTCTTTTCCTTGGTTAACAATAATTGTGATTTTGCCGATATCCGCGGGTTCTTCCATTTTCTTTTTTCCTCATAGGGGAAATAAGATGATTCGGTGGTATACTCTATCTATATGCACAATAGACCTACTTCTAACGACCTATGCATTCTGTTATCATTTCCAATTTGACGATCCCTTAATCCAATTAGAACAGGATTTTAGATGGATCCATTTTTTGGATTTTCACTGGAGACTCGGAATCGATGGACTTTCCATCGGACCCGTTTTACTGACGGGATTCATCACTACTTTAGCGACTTTAGCGGCTCGGCCAGTGACTCGGGATTCACGATTGTTCCATTTCCTGATGTTAGCAATGTACAGCGGCCAAATAGGATCATTTTCTTCTCGAGATCTTTTACTTTTTTTTATCATGTGGGAGTTCGAATTAATTCCTGTTTACCTACTTCTATCCATGTGGGGAGGAAAGAAACGTTTGTACTCAGCTACAAAGTTTCTTTTGTACACTGCGGGGGGTTCTGTTTTTCTATTAATGGGAGTTCTGGGCATGGGTTTCTATAGTTCCAACGAAGCAACCTTACATTTTGAAACCTCAGCGAATCAATCGTATCCGGTGGCATTGGAAATACTATTCTATTTTGGATTTCTTATTACTTATGCTGTCAAATCACCGATTATACCCTTACATACATGGTTACCAGATACCCATGGGGAGGCACATTACAGTACGTGTATGCTTCTAGCCGGAATCTTATTAAAAATGGGAGCGTATGGATTGGTTCGGATCAATATGGAATTCTTACCCCACGCTCATTCTATATTTTCTCCCTGGTTGATGATAATAGGTACAGTTCAAATAATCTATGCAGCTTCAACATCTCCTGGCCAACGCAATTTAAAAAAGAGAATAGCCTATTCTTCTGTATCTCATATGGGTTTTACAATTATAGGAATTGGTTCGATAACCGATACAGGACTAAATGGAGCCATTTTACAAATCATTTCTCACGGATTTATTGGTGGTGCGCTTTTTTTCTTGGCAGGAACGAGTTACGATAGAATACGTCTTGTTTATCTCGACGAAATGGGCGGAATAGCTATCCCAATGCCTAAAATATTTACAATGTTCAGTAGCTTCTCGATGGCTTCTCTTGCATTGCCGGGAATGAGTGGTTTTGTTGCCGAATTGGTAGTCTTTTTTGGAGTAATTACCAGTCCAAAATCTCTTTTAATGCCAAAAATACTCATTACTTTTGTAATGGCAATTGGAATGATAGTAACTCCTATTTATTCATTATCTATGTCACGCCAGATGTTCTATGGATACAAGCAATTTCCCGCCCCAAACTCTTCTTTTTTGGATTCTGGACCACGAGAACTTTTTGTTTCGATCTGTATCTTTCTACCCGTAATAGGGATTGGTATTTATCCGGATTACCTTCTCTCACTATCCGTTGACAAGGTAGAAGCTATCCTATCGAATTACTTTTATAGATAAGATAGTTTTCATGAATAAGATAGAAAATAATGCTATGATTTCAAAAACCATTCGCTGGACAATGAAAAAAAAGAAGTCTTCTTTTTCCTTATCTTAAGGAAAAAGAAAATGAAGTCCATTCGAATCAGATACGTTTGGAGTTTTTGAGAACCATTTGCATCCAGTAGTGATTCAAATGGTTCTCAAAAACTCACACAAACTTCAGACTATGTTCCTCTAGATTGGGTCGCTTCTTCAATTTGATGTTAATGTGAATGAGCCATAACTATGTAATCCTATTCCTAATAGATTGACCCCAAAATAACATATCCAAATTATAAGAAATCCAAGAGAAGCCACAATTGCGGAATTCGTGCCTTGAACATTTTGATTTGTTCTCATATGTAAATAAATTGCAAATAGGGTCCAAGTAATAAATGCCCAAGTTTCCTTGGGATCCCAATTCCAATATGACCCCCATGCCTCATTAGCCCATACCGCGCCCGAAAGAATACCTATGGTTAAAAAGAGAAACCCTAGACTAATGACACGATAACTCCAACGATCCAATTGCTGAATCAACTGATACATGTGATAATTTCTAAATGAAAGAAAAAAAGTGTTTCGTAAAACACTGCCTCTTTCATTTGCGTATTGGATCTCATCAAAAACAAATGACCCTGTTAATAAATGATTTCTTTTGCCAAAAATATCTATGCGTGTTCGAAATGTAATGACTAGAAGCGCTACTGAGAATAACGAGCCGCATAAAAGAGCTGCATAGCTCAATACCATCATACTTACGTGCATCATTAACCACTGAGATTGGAGAGCAGGTACTAATATTGTAGATTGATGCATTTCTGATAAAAGACCAGAAGTAACAAAGCCTTGAGTCAAAATAGTACTTGGCGCGGTTATTGCACTTAAATGGGTTTTTTGATTCCTAAAATGTGGAACCATATGAATAATGGAAAAACCCCACGAAAGAAACATTACTGATTCATATAAATCACTTAAGGGGAAATGTCCCGAAGAAATCCAACGAGTAACTAACAATCCTGTTATACAGAAAAAGGTAGCTATCATGCCTTTTTCTGACGAATTAGAGAGTCCTAGCGTTTCGTAGACTAATAATAAGGTTAGTAAATAAATACTAATTACAATTGAAACGATCGAAAAAGAAATGTGAGTGAATATATGTTGTAAAGTCGAGAATATCATAAAAAAATCCTAAAATAAAAAAGAAAAGAGGGATCCTTCAAGACTGGAATGGAAATAAGGAATTCCATTCATTATTCATTATAATGATTTATTGTATCTCTTTTCGAAGATGCCGCCACTCGGACTCGAACCGAGATGCTCTAGCACTGCTTCCTAAGAGCAGCGTGTCTACCGATTTCACCATAGCGGCTTACTCGAAAACATAATAGCCCATCCATATTCAATCGTCGAGATTCTAAGGAGTCAATTCAATCAAATCTTTTTTAGGGAATCTGACAATCAATGAAAAAACACTCGTTTAAATTACTAATTGAACATTCAACAATCATTAGTATTGTGGGATCGTAGGGTGTTAGGTTTCACTTTCACAAAGAGCTTTCCATTGGTTTCACTTCGCCTGGCATGGAAATGCAGCAGTTGGAACTAGATAGTTCTGTCCTCTATCCAGGCATAGAACTAAAAGGTTTCAATCTTTCTCGGAATTTTAGCGTACTTCAAAAAAAAGATTCTATATTTCTAAAGAAAAGAAAGCTCTCAAGATCTATATTCTATATATAGATATAGATCTTGATGGATTCCACAGCCCAAATATAGGACCCTTATTTTGACTACATATTAGGAATACATAATCCACAAAAATCCTTCCTAAAGGAAAAAGAAGACTTTTCTTTTCGTTAGTGTATTATGAAAAGTGAATCGATGAGGAAAATGACAACCCCCATCTCACAAATTAGAAAAACCTACTAAAAAGAAAGCGAAAACTTTGTATCTTGTCCTTCACTACTTCGTAAAAAAATGGAGAATACAGTAAGCAGAGGACTTCTTATTCTGCATACCGCAATAACCAGCCCCGTCTCGTATTGATCCGTTGAAAAGAAAAAAGTGAATGGGAATCCTTCATTTTAGACATAACAATTCAGGGAGTCATATTGATTCAGATTCTTCCAAGACTTGGTTCTTTTTTTTGTCGTACAAAAAACTTTTTGAATTCCCGGTAGAAAGAGATTTCGCTAATGAAAATGCTTTTCTCGCTGCCCAATACCCCTTTTTTTTCCAAATATTTTTACGAATACGCTTTTTTGACAGAGAAGTACGTTTCTTTGGAACCGCCATTCAAAAATGAGGAGGTTGCTCATTGTTTAGAGTTGGATGTGAAAGACATGTATTGTTCGGATTATTCTTTTTATTTTATTCTATTTATTCTCTAGATGATACTTCCTTGATAACATACTAATGGAGATATGCGTGCCTCGCATAGAATATTCCTAGGTAAAAAATGGGATAGGTTCTTTTTTAGGGGAACCTTTTTTACAACATACAATATCCGAAGAAAGAAGAATTCCTACTGATTGGTACCTTTCTATCCGAACCCTCATTCGAATCTATATCGTAAGAAAGGTTTTCGAATTCCCCCTAAATACATTAGTTCCACTATAGTATAGCTCGTCCGGGGTCGCCGGGGAGCTCTCGTCCTGCCCCGCAGCGCTGGATTCTCCTTCGCCTGGCGCAGTGAGCCGGTTTCTTGAACCTATTGAGACCAGTTATCCCTCCAAAAGCCACTGCAAAGGCGCTGGCCACTTTTCCCAACCAATTATCCCACATGGTACGTACCCCCTCCCTTTTCCCCGTCCGTCCCTACCTAGACAGTAGGAAACTTTCAAAATAACCGGGAATTCTGAATAGCTAACACATTTGTCTTATAATATGCCGGGCGGATCCTGCCACGGAAGCCCGAAATCTTGTTCTTCGCCCGGCGCAATCAGTCGATTGCCTGAACCGGAAGAAGGGGCCGTCCGGTCCTCATGGAGTCTCCTCAGGTTGATGGAACTTTGTCTCAAGTTAACTGCAGGGAGTTGACTGTTCCTGTGGATGTGGAGGGATGCAGTTCGACCCGTTCCGTTGTTTGGGGCANNNGAGTAGCTAGTTGAGCTAGTTGAAATATTGTTAACATGACATTCCCCCCTTGTGGTTTTTTTAAGTTTTAGAATGATAGAAATCTTTTTACGTTGAGTATAGATATAGAAAGCTATAGAATAAGACAGTTCGGAGAATGAGAAGTCCCGATATACACAATTGAACCACTAACTCTACAAGTAAACTCTACAAGTAGGCGCGCTACCGTTTACATTCGGGTAATGATCAGATCGCGGCGCCATTTACAATCTACTCGCTAATTCGGTTAAAAGCAATTCCCGAGATGGATTTCAGACTATCTCCAAATTCTCATCTTTCAATTCGCAGCGCAGTGACAGTTAGTGAAGTAATAGGTATCGTAGAGTTTCCTGGAAGCCTAGGCAGCTTACTCCACTCAATCAGAATTAGTGAATTATCCCGAATAAACTAATACCCAGGTCTTCTTTTGATTCTTTTGATTGGGTCGAGTTATTGATGGATCCTATGACCCATATCAGAATCAAGTACGAGAATTCTTTTTACTTGTTCTATGAATCGAAATTCTTGTAAGAATTAATGGAATGATTGAAAATGGAAAATTCTATTTGAGTTCTTTCCTATTTTTCTTTTTTTATTTGATTGTTCCTTCCGAAAGAGATAAGAAAGAGATAAGAGCTGGTGAATCGGAAACAATTCAATTACTAAGAATAGAAAAAACTTTGATTTTCTTATGGAACATACATATCAATATGCATGGATCATACCTTTCGTTCCGCTTCCGGTTCCTCTAGCAATAGGAGTGGGACTTCTTCTTGTTCCAACGACAACAAAAAATCTGCGTCGCATGTGGGCTTTTCCTAGTGTTTTATTACTAAGTATAGTTATGCTTTTTTCGGCCGACCTGGCGATTCAGCAAATAAACGGGAGTTCTATTTATCAATATGTAGGGTCTTGGACCATCCATCATGATTTTTCCTTAGAGTTTGGCGACTTGATCGATCCACTGACTTCTATTATGTCAATATTAATTACTACTGTTGGAATCTTGGTTCTTATTTATAGTGACAATTATCTGTCTCATGATCAAGGATATTTGAGATTTTTTGCTTCTATGAGTTTTTCCAATGCTTCCATGTTGGGATTAGTTACGAGTTCTAATTTGATACAAATTTATATTTTTTGGGAATTAGTTGGAATGTGTTCCTATCTATTAATAGGTTTTTGGTTCACGCGACCAATTGCGTCAAATGCTTGTCAAAAAGCATTTGTAACTAATCGTGTAGGGGATTTTGGTTTATTATTAGGAACCTTAGGTCTTTATTGGATAACAGGTAGTTTCGAATTTCGAGACTTGTTCAAAATAGTCAATAACTTGATTGAGAATCATGGGATAAATTCTTTATTTCTGACTCTGTGTGCCGCCCTATTATTCCTCGGTGCAATTGCGAAATCGGCACAATTCCCCCTTCATGTATGGTTACCTGATGCCATGGAGGGACCCACTCCGATTTCGGCTCTTATACATGCTGCTACTATGGTAGCAGCGGGCATTTTTCTTGTAGGCCGGCTTCTGCCTCTTTTCGCAGTTATACCTTACGTAATGAATCTCATTTCTTTGATAGGTATAATAACAGTACTCTTAGGAGCTACTTTGGCTCTGGCTCAAATAGACATTAAGAGAAGTTTAGCTTATTCTACAATGTCGCAATTGGGTTATATTATGTTAGCTTTCGGTATGGGGTCTTATCAAGCTGCTTTATTTCATTTGATCACTCATGCCTATTCGAAAGCATTATTATTTTTAGGCTCTGGATCCATTATTCATTCAATGGAAAGAATTATTGGATATTCTCCAGATAAAAGTCAGAATCTGGCTCTTATGGGGGGTTTCAAAAAATATGTGCCAATTACAAAAACTGCTTTTTTGTTAGGTACACTTTCTCTTTGTGGCATTCCACCTCTTGCTTGTTTTTGGTCAAAAGACGAAATTCTTAACGATAGTTGGTTGTATTCACCTATTTTCGCGATCATAGCTTGTTCCACAGCAGGATTAACTGCATTCTATATGTTTCGGATCTATTTACTTACCTTTGAAGGGCATTTAAACGTTTATTTTCAAAATTTTAGTGGAAAAAAAAATAGCTCGTTCTATTCAATAGCCATATGGGGTAAAGAAGGAAGGAAAGGAATTAACAAAGATCTTCTTTTATCCACAATGAATAATAATGAGAGGGCTTCCTTTTTTTCGAAAAAAAGAGATCCAATGGGTCCAATGGGTGGGAATGTCAAAAATAGGAGGCGATCCTTTATGAAAATGACTCATTTTGTCAATATCAATAAAGAAATTCCCCCATATCCTCATGAATCGCATAATACTATGCTATTGCCGCTGCTTGGGTTGGCTCTATTTAGTTTGTGTGTTGGATCTATAGGAATTCCTTTCGATCAAGGAGGAATGGATTTCAATAGGAATATATTATCCAAATGGTTAACTCCGTCTATCAATCTTTTACATAAAAATTCGAACAATTCTGCGGATTGGTATGATTTTCTTACAAATGCAACTTTTTCAGTCAGTATAGTCTCTGTAGGAATCTTTGTAGCATTCTTTTTTTATAGGCCTGTTTCTTCATCTTTACAGAATTTGGACTTAATCAATTCATTTGTGAAAATGAGTCCTAAGAGACTTCTTTGGGACAAAATAATCAATGTGATATATACTTGGTCATCGAATCGTGCTTACATAGATCTTTTTTATTCAACAACCCTAAGTAGGGGTATAAGAGGATTATCCGCACTAACTCATTTTTTTGATAGACGAGTAATTGGTGGAATTACGAATGGCATTGGTACGACAACCTTCTTTATAGGAGAAGTTATAAAATATGTAGGGGGGGGGAGAATCTCTTCTTATCTATTCTTCTATTTCTCCTATGTATCAATCTTGTTATTAATTTATTTACTTTACTCATTTTTTACTTAAAAAGAAAGATCGACTCTCATTAATGCATTAATGAGAGTCGATCTTTCTTTTCTCCAATAACCTATCTTCTCTAGTTCCCGCCTTCGAAGCGCCTTGCGGAACGCCCTTTCTGGCTCTAGTATAGTAGTAGCTTCCTGGCGGATCCATTGAATCTCTTTCCGCGGAGCGCTTCTCCTTAGGTAACTCTTTTTTTTCTTCCTGGGCCGCGGGTCGTGGCTCCCCGTAGCCCAGGCAAGTTCTATGGATGAATCCTCACTCAACGAAATCACACAAAAAAGACTCGGGGGATAAAAAAAACATGCATTTTTTGATCCGCAGAGCCACGAATCTTTCTTTCTTTGACTTTGAGAAAAAAGTTGCTATTTCGAAGTGTTCGCATTGATGCGTCAGATCCATATCGCAGAGCTCTCTTTTTCTCTTGGTTAGGGTTCCTTCCACGGAACCTTAGGCGCACGCACCGTATGACTGCAGAACTTTTCTTAAGTTTGCCCGGCTCTGCTCTAACGCTATTATTTTCAAATTGTTCTCCCATAATTCATAATTTTGCAAATGTATTTTCATTTCTAGC